GATTCATTCTTAACAAATTAGTATTCGCAATTTGTGAGGGTCGTTCTAGCTATATACAAAATTCTTGATTAATAATAAGATAAATAAATCAAATTTTTTTTGAGGGGGGGCTCCCTGTATTTCGATTTATAAAATCGGTTACTACTCCTTAATCGTACAAAAGAAAAAGAGATAAAAAAACTGGGGATATTATGTGATTAGTTTAGTTGGTATCCAAAATTAAAATATAAAATTCAAGTAAATTAAGTAAAAAAAAAAGGGGGGATCTTGAATCAAAATAATTTAAAGTTATTATTTCTGTCAGAGGGCAATATGAATGTTTTCTCATGTTCCATCAACACACTAATAAAAGAAGGGTTATATGAGATATCTGGTGTAGAAGTAGGCCAACATTTCTATTGGCAAATAGGGGGGTTCCAAGTCCATGCGCAAGTCCTTATTACTTCTTGGGTTGTAATTGCTATCTTATTAGGTTCCGCAGTTCTAGCGGTTCGCAATCCACAAACCATTCCAACTGGCGGCCAAAATTTCTTTGAATTTGTCCTTGAATTCATTCGAGACGTGAGTCAAACCCAGATTGGAGAAGAATATGGTCCATGGGTTCCCTTTATTGGAACCCTGTTTTTATTTATTTTTGTTTCTAACTGGTCAGGAGCCCTTTTACCGTGGAAAATTATCCAGTTACCTCAAGGGGAGTTAGCAGCACCAACGAATGATATAAATACGACGGTTGCTTTAGCTTTACTCACATCAGTAGCATATTTTTATGCGGGTCTTAGCAAAAAAGGATTAGGGTATTTCAGTAAATACATTCAACCAACTCCAATTCTTTTACCCATTAACATCTTAGAAGATTTTACAAAACCTCTATCACTTAGTTTTCGACTTTTCGGAAATATATTAGCCGATGAATTAGTAGTTGTTGTTCTTGTTTCTTTAGTACCTTTAGTCGTTCCTATACCTGTAATGTTCCTTGGATTATTTACAAGCGGGATTCAAGCTCTCATTTTTGCCACTTTAGCTGCGGCTTATATAGGTGAATCTATGGAGGGTCACCATTAACTTTTTTTTTTCAAATATTCGTTTTTAGGTTAGCCCCATTATGGAATAGTTGGTTTACGTTATGTAAGAAACACTTGTATATGTGATATTTGATATTGACTGGGTATATATGAGTTAAAGATCTATATAATCTGCCCCACTACTTTTTTAAATTTCGATTTAGATAAGGATTCGATTAGAAGTTCTTTCTTTTTATCTGTGAATTGGCTAAAAAAAAACTCTAAAAAAAAGAACGAAGGATTCCAAGAATGATTCACAAAAAATAAATAGTATAAAAAAGTCGGATATATATATATTGTGAATTTTTAAAAATCCCGTGGATAGGAACTAATATCAAAGTAATTCTTATGATTCAATAATATAATTATATTATTTCAATTAAAGTTTTTGGTTATTTTGGCTGGATGAATCTTAGCGATGACTTAATTATAATTCAGTCCTAAGTCATCAGATGATTGTATCATTAACTATTTCTTTATTTTGGTGTGAGGAACTTATCATGAATCCACTGGTTTCTGCTGCTTCGGTTATTGCTGCTGGGTTGGCTGTTGGGCTTGCTTCTATTGGACCTGGAGTTGGTCAAGGTACAGCTGCGGGTCAAGCTGTCGAAGGTATCGCGAGACAACCTGAGGCAGAAGGAAAAATACGAGGTACTTTATTGCTTAGTTTAGCTTTTATGGAAGCTTTAACAATTTATGGTCTGGTTGTAGCATTAGCACTTTTATTTGCGAATCCTTTTGTTTAATCCTAGAAATCAGAAAATTCTGCATTTTTTTTTTTTTAGTTTTTTTTTATTCTATCAAGATTTAACTCCTACAATTATTCGTTGAGACAACAATCCTTGGGAAGGACTAATTTGAGGATGGGGAATTAGCACATCGATTCGCTTTCTTCCTTCCCCTTATTCTTTTAGTTTGATGGAAACTTTTTTTTTAAGGAATGTTGCGAAAAAAGGGGGTTAGGTTTTTAAAAATTGACATAAAACTTGGTCTCAAATTTTCGCTTAATTCTACTAAGTCTCATTATTATTATTGAAAATTCAAAATTTTGGAAAATACATTTGTAAATAAAATAGGTTTTTGATTCTGTTTACAAATATCCAAATAGGTAAATTAAATTATAAATTATTAAATGAAATTTTCTTTTTGTTTTCAATAAAAAGAATAAAAAAAAGGACAGAGTTCTTTTTTTATAGTTTAGCTAGAAGAGGAGATTATATGAAAAATTTAACCGATTCTTTCGTTTCCTTGGGTCACTGGCCATCCGCCGGGAGTTTCGGGTTTAATACCGATATTTTAGCAACAAATCCAATAAATCTAAGTGTAGTCTTCGGGGTATTGATCTTTTTTGGAAAGGGAGTGCGTGTGAGTTGTTCATTTCAAGAATAGGCTGGATTGACCCAGCGGCACTAGAATTAGGAAAGAGTGCCTAATCCCGC